CAGTGGAAGAACAGATAATGACCATTTATACCGGAACAAATGGTTATCTGGATGGATTAGAAATTGGACAAGTCAGAAAATTTCTCGTTCAGTTACGCACTTATTTAAAAACGAATAAACCTCAGTTCCAAGAAATAATATCCTCTACGAAGACATTAACCGCTGAAGCCGAAAGCTTTTTGAAAGAAGGTATTCAAGAGCAACTAGAACGGTTTCTACTTCAGGAGAAATTATAAAAAAAGAAAAGAAATGGATCATTCTTATTTTTTATTCTTTAGTCAATTTTATTCTTTAATAAAATTTTGAAGAAATTCTATAAATAGAAGTATATAAGTTAAGTATATATAGAAGTATATAACTAATATCTGTTTATTATGAAATCTTAAAGCATTCAGAATTTCTTTCTTATTCTATTTTTTTCTTATCTTTTGTCTAAATAGAAAAAAATCTATTCTATATAATAGATAGAAATGGAAATAATAGATAAATATCAATATATTTATATCTATATTGATATTGCGTCCAATAGGATTTGAACCTATACCAAAGGTTTAGAAGACCTATGTCCTATCCATTAGACAATGGACGCTTTTCGCTTTTTGTTTACTTTCCAATTCTTAAAAAAAAGAATGTGCGAAATCTTTTTAGCAATTGTGTATTGAATTCACTTCAATACACAATTGTTAATACACAATTCTAATAGAGAAAATTGTCTCTAATCTCTGGGGGCAATTTAGAATTTAGAGCGGGTAGCGGGAATCGAACCCGCATCGTTAGCTTGGAAGGCTAAGGGTTTTAGTCGACGTCGATTGATCCTTTTTTGATTTTGAACGTCTCTAATTCAAAACCGAACATGAAACTTTGGTTTCATTCGGCTCCTTTATGATGGATGGAGAAATTCCCAAATAAGACGGGAACTAAATCAAAATTCGACCCATAACATCTATGTTAGCCTTTTTTTCCGTCTGAGTGCTTTCACAGAAAATTTTGCTTTCTAGATGATCCTTATAGAAGATAGAAAAGGAGAACTCGAACAATCTTTCTAGTTACTTCGTTCTTTATTTCTATTTAACGGAATCCTTAGGAAAAGTAGTTAGTTTCCACCGAGCTAAAACAATATAATATGTCGATGTCTTTAGTAAACCAAAGTTCTCGTTTACTAGCTATTTTGCTTCAATTTTTTCTATACCAAACAATGAATAGAACTGAAGATTTAGTTACGATTAGAAAGACACTTTTTGAGCTTTATCCATGGATCCTCTTGTTATACTTATTGAATTGTAAATAGTCGTCCAATTCAAAAATTATGTTTCGGAATTTCATAATCCAAATTTACAATTGATTAGAGTCTTTGGATACAAATTACGAGAATCTATAATCTTCCTTGAATCTTTCATTGAAAGGTAAAGGACTAAATCCTTTTAAGAAATAAAGTTTTTGATCGGAAGATTAATCAAACCGAGCGACCCTTTAACTATTAAAGGGTAAAGGAACGAATCACACTTTTACCACTAAACTATACCCGCTACAATGCAATTATTGTATATAAATTGACCTTTTGTCGAACAAAGTAATCGGAAATATAATAAAAAAATCTGAAAAAAAAAATTCGAAAATTATAGCGTTGACGCGTAGACTTAATAAAATTAGTAAAAGCGGGATTCCTGTTTTTTTTTTCAATTTCAGATCTTTTTTGTCTAAAAATAATCGGATGAGTCTTTTTTATTTAAACAAAAAAAGGCCCGGCTGGGGACTGACCAGGCCAGGCTATTCAAATAAAAAAGATCTTTTACTTGGGTTTGAACGAGACAAAATAAAAAAGGGATTCTCTATTTCTATTATTGTGGTTTTATTTATTTCTCTTTCGAGCCTTTTCTTTATCTAATCTTTATCTACATTTTTTATGTAAATAGAATTACTTAGAAAATTAGATAAAAAAAGTTCTATAATAGTATATTAATATATATCTGAATTATATAAATTATATATAAATAGATGATATATATTTATATAATAAAATAATAAAAAAGAAATTATATAAATTATATAATATATATAATCAAATATATAATAAAATATAGAAAATGCAACAATATATATCTTAAACAGAATAATCTATAAAAAAAAAAAAGAAGGTTTTTTAAGAATAAAGTGGAAAAGTTTTTTTTAAGCCTTTTTTTGTCTAATGGAACCTAATAAGTATCCCTTTTCGATTAGGAGAGATGGCTGAGTGGACTAAAGCGTTGGATTGCTAATCCATTGTACGAGTTAATCGTACCGAGGGTTCGAATCCCTCTCTTTCCATTTCTCCTTTTGATGATATGTAAGAGATAAAATCCTACTAAAATTCGAACATTTCGACTAACTAACTAAATAAAGCAATAAAAAACCTTTCGTTTTTATTCTTCACGTCCCGGATTACGTCCTGGATCATTAGATAGGAATCCAAATATGAAGAGAGAAATAAAAAATATAACTACAGTGTATACAAAAAGTTTGAGAGTAAGCATTACACAATCTCCAAGATCTGACTAAAAAAAAAAAAGAGAATAGATTCTCTATTTTTATACCAAATATCTCATTTTGATACCAATAAATCAAGTGATTTCTTTTTTTTTTTCTAAAAAAAAAAGAAAAAAAAAAAGTTTTCGAAAGTCATTTGTAATAAGATAATAGTCGAGTCTTTCATATTCAAACAGATTTACATACCAACATCTAGATATTTTTTTTGGTGAACTCGAATCTAATTAGGTTCTTTCATTTGAGGAAAACAGTGAGGGAATAAAATGATCCAGATTTAGTATGGCTACCAAAAAAATGCAATGTTTGAATTGAGAGTTCATTCATACGTCAAGATTTTTTTGATCTATTGTTGGAAGAGTAAAAATCGTGAATTTTTCTAAGACAGTATTAAGAATTTCATCGAAAACTTACAGCTGCTTGCCAAACAAAGGCTAAGAGAAGAAAGAAAAGAGGTATTACGGGCATAACATCTACGATTGGATTCAAAAAGGCGTAGGCCTCCGGCAACTTGGCGACTAAAAAAGTGCTTGAAAAAAGGGCAGAATTAAAACAAATACAGATCAAATGAAATATATTAAGCATAACAAAAATTGGTGTTCTTGTGGATAATTTCATTTTGATTGAGTTATTAATATATTTTTTATATAAGGAAAAAAATAAAGAAAGATAGTCTAAAAAGACTTTGTTGAACTTACTCAATCAAAAATGCTTTCATTCTCTTATGAGAATGAAAGAAATAATATTTTCATACAATATCTTAATTGAATTCTATGTAATGATCAATAAAGTCAGTTTGATTTGCTATCTACACGTGTCAAAATTCTAGCACCAATGCAATCGATATTTAATTTGGGCTGAAATTGAATTGACGAACAACCAATAGCAATATTACTCTTTTAGTAGTCTTGAATAAAAATCGAAATGGGGCGTAGCCAAGCGGTAAGGCAACGGGTTTTGGTCCCGCTATTCGGAGGTTCGAATCCTTCCGTCCCAGAGTACAGTCATTACGGAATCAATCTTGTAGTGCCTTTAGTACACCATCTTTCTCTTTCTGTTTAAAAATCCAATATTTTTAAAGAATAAAATATTGAAATGAAAGGACGAATCAACTTCTTTTTAATCATTTCAACCTAATTAAAAAATTAATTGATTTGTTTTTTTTGTGTGATGCGGGTAAGTAAGGTGGAACCGTAGATTCTAAGAGTTTTAATATAAATATATATATATTTATATATAGCAATCTAGATTTGACATATATACAATCTAATATGGAATTCATTTGAATTCTGACTAACCCTTTTACGCGTAAATTCACTATTCCATTCATAGAGAAAGAAAAAGTATAGATATGGATTCCGATATACTGACTGAACTATGACTATTCATGATTCCAAAATTGAATCAATTACACAAACTAGAAGAATGTTATGGTAAAACTTCATTTAAAACGATGTGGTAGAAACCAACGTGTGACTTGAATTGAAGGACATGATCTTCTGTGGATTTTGTGATCCGCCACCTTTTATATAGGAATAGAGGTGCTCTTGGCTCAACATTTTTTGTTCTATTTTACTAGAGTCCTACACGTTTTTTGAATATAAAAAAGAGTACAGGATGGAGTTCGAGGAGAATAGAAAGTTTTGATTCCTTTCGCAGGAGTAAGGATCTAGGGTTAGTGCGAATCAATAAGTTGGAACAACTTCGTAAGTTTTTTTTTTTTTTTAATAAAAAAAAGACTGTTCAAGCAATTTTACAATGGAAAAAATGGAAAAGGAAATTTTCTTAAAATCGTAAAATTCTTTGAATCAAAAATCTATCATGCGTGAATCAAGCGTTTCTACGATTCTTTGATAGAAAGAGAAGAAATCATAAACAAAATAAGGGTTAGAGACTGCTCAATAAAAAGTCAATAAAAAGAGTACTTAAGGATTCTCTGTTGAGATATTTGAGAGTTATTTGACTTGAGTTACGAGAGGACGAGTGTTACGAATGCTTTTTATGGAAAAAAAATAGTTAGGGTTTCAATACTGGCTAATTTATTTTCTTTTTTTATTAATCTATTTACTATTTGAATTTTATACAGAAAGTAAACTTTTACTCATTAAATTTTTTTCTATAGCCGTACGAGGCCACAGCCTCGTATACGTTTCTAGGGGGGTATTATTCATATACATCTATCCCAATGAGCCGTTTATCGAATCGTTGCAATTAATGTTTGATCCCGAAGAGAAGGCGGAGATCTTCGGAAAATGGGTTTTTATGATCCGATAACTAATCAAACTTAATTTAAATCTTACTGCTATTCTCGATTTCCTTAAAAAAGGGCGCTCAACCAACAAGAACAGTTCATCATATTTCAAAGAAGACAGGGATTTTTACGGAATTAAGTCTTAATAAAACGAAATTGAATTAATGAAATAGAAAAAAGAGGATGGGAAAGACTCGTATATAGCTTGGTATAAAATTTTATCTACTCT